CAAATTTATTTTAGGAAAGGGATTAAACAAAACGGGATCCAAACTAAAAATACAAGAACAAAAGCACAAAGGCAAATTTTGTCATCTATTTTATATCGTTTTGGCGGCATGGCCGAGCGGTAAGGCGGGGGACTGCAAATCCTTTTTCCCCAGTTCAAATCCGGGTGTCGCCTGATGATAAACAAAAGAATCGAAATAACTTATTCTGTTTTGATAACTTGCTAGGTTTTTTCCAGCCGCAGCAGGCGGAGGAAAAAGGCTCTGGATACTTGCTTGATTCTAAGTATCTGGGGTTTTCTGTTCTATAAAATGTCTTCAATTAAGCTTTAAGGAAAGATTCGAGTCGTGAAAAAAAAAACGGGTCAATTTTTATATGATAGTCCCTCCACTAATAATGTAGTGTCTACCGGCTGGGTCTTGAATTAGATTGATAGGGGAGAGAAAATCGAATTCAATTTTGAATTGCGGAAAGAGCAGAAGATACTTTGTATACATACTCATGAAAGTTTATGAGTACTCTGGCATTCAATCAATAGTAATTTGATTGAATGTCTAATTAGTTTTTAGTTTAGTTATTTTTACTTATTTCTATTTATTAGATAGAAAGATTAACGTTAAAAAGTAAAGTACAAAAAGAAATTTTTACTTTTCAAGAACCTCTAGTCAAGAGCATAATAATACGTCTTCGATTGGGTCATAGGGCAAATTGTAGATGGTAAGATTTATATCAAATAAAAAAGAAAAAAAAAAAAGGGGTATTCAATATATAATGATCTAGCTTGATTTTATATATAGTTTTTTGACTTAATGAAAGAAAGGCGACAAAAGTAAAGAATGGGTCTTATTATTATGACATGTTATTAACATTCCTTTGTTACTTCTGCTACTTCAAAGGCTATCTCTGCGTATTTTGCTTTGGCTTAATGTTTTCCGATTATACTAGAAATCTTATAATTATAACAATCGTTCTAATTGGATTTGGATTTATTGAATTTTTTCATCAATGGTGTTGGATCAGAATCCCCTTTTGACTATGTGATAGAAACTCTACTATTATTAGTGAACAATAATTGAATAATTCCTTCATAGAGATCGAGGACAAAACCCACATGGATATAGTAAGTCTCGCTTGGGCTGCTTTAATGGTAGTCTTTACATTTTCCCTTTCACTCGTAGTATGGGGAAGAAGTGGACTCTAGACGTACTAATAATTAAGTTTAGGAATCAAACTGGATCCGTTTTTTCTATAGATCGTTCTGTTCTCCAAATACTTTAGTTTTAATTTCACTTTTATTTCTTTATTGATTTGAATCTTTCTTTCAATGGATCTCGTAATTCATGGAATTCATATTAAAAAGAATCTGAAATCGAGGAAATACAATCGGAAGAGTAAAAACTGTCTTTAGGATTCTTTCAGATTGATTGGAATCAACATAAATCAAATAGAAATTGATGAAGCAAAGAAATAGAATTGGGACATAACACTATGGACATTATAATTATATATAGAATTTCTATCTATATATATGAAGATAATAGTGTTGATTGATATATATTAAACTAACCTGTATCTTCATACAACAAACTTTATATAGTACAATACCAATACTAGACAGTATGGTAGAAAAAAAAATTCTACCATACTATCTAGTATCTCATAGATTACTGTTTTCATAGAATACTGCTGAGTATAAGTCGATCATTTCATTTAAAACGCGCAATTGAAAATCTTTTCTTTTATTTCTTCGCTAAAATTATTGATAAGAACTAAAAAGTCCCAAATTGAATTTTTAATTCAAATTAATCACTTTGACTTACTGTTTTTACGTATATTATAAGTAAAAAAGCAGTAGGGACTAGAATGAACAGTGCAGTAGCAATAAATGCGAGAATATTTACTTCCATAATTTTGTTATTTCATTTTTCTTTAATTCGCAATAACTCGGGATTTAATCCCATAGAGATGATCAATCTTTTGGCTGTAAATTCAATGGGATTAATATGAATTACACTCGATGGAATCGAATCGGATCAATATCATGAATAAGAATATCTGACAAATTGATTCATCGTCAAGAATTGAATAGTATAAACACAGGAAGATCCTTTATACATACTATACCGAATTCCAACGTAAATTCCTGAGACAATCAAAAACACCTTTAATTTTATTTAAATTTCAATTTTTCATTCTTTTTCATCGTTTCTTTTTTGTGTCAAAGGGATACAAATAGTATAATTTCATTCCCAACAAGAATTCTTTTTATTTTTGCATTTCTTCTATTGTTTGTTTGGATTTGTTTACAACGGCGGTTTGATGATACTTCATCAAATGATTGTACAGGGCAAGCACTAGTTTATTTATAGAAAAGAAAGGATGAATTGCTGTAGTTTTTTAGTGGATTTGGATACATCGGGACTGACGGGGCTCGAACCCGCAGCTTCCGCCTTGACAGGGCGGTGCTCTGACCAATTGAACTACAATCCCAAAGAAACGAAA